GTGCTTCTTTTCCCCATAAAGATATTGAATAGAAAGAACTGTTTTTAGTGGTACTGTAATTTTGAAAATGGATGCGCAAATGTCCATCAAAGGTAAGTAAATACATCCGAAACATATAAAATGCAGTTAATCCTGTTGTGAAGGAAGCTATTATTGCAAAAATTGGTGAATACAACCAACTATCATTAAGAATTTCATCTTTGGACCAAAAACAAGCAAGAGGTGGAATACCACAAAGAGAGAGTGTACCTAATAAAAAAGTAATTCTTGTAATTGGAACATATTTTGTTAAACCGCCCATAAGAACCATATTTTGACTTTTATCCGGCGAATATCCAACAATAGGTTCCATTGAATGAATAATAGATCCAGATCCCAAAAACAATAAAGCTTTCGAATAGGCATGAGTGATCAAATGGAATAAAGCGGCTCGATAAGAACCTATACCCAGAGCTAACATAATATAACCCAATTGAGACATTGTAGAATAAGCTAAACTTCTTTTAATGTCTCTTTGAGCAAGAGCCAAAGTAGCTCCTAATAGTACTGTTATTACACCTATTAAAGAAATGAGATTCATTATGTAAGGTATAACTATGAAAAGAGGAAGAAGCCGAGCTACAAGAAAAATTCCCGCAGCTACCATAGTAGCAGCATGTATAAGAGCCGAAATGGGAGTGGGTCCTTCCATAGCATCAGGTAACCATATGTGAAGGGGGAATTGCGCAGATTTAGCAACTGCACCGACGAATAAAAAAGAAGCACACAGAGTAGCAAATAAAGAATCTACTCCATTATTATGAACCAAGTTATTAACTATTTCGAACAAATCCCGAAATTCTAAACTACCAGTTATCCAATAAAGTCCTAAAATTCCTAATAATAAACCAAAATCTCCTATACGATTGGTTACAAAAGCCTTTTGACAAGCGCTTGCTGCAATCGGTCGTGTGAACCAAAAACCTATTAGTAAATACGAACACATTCCTACAAGTTCCCAAAAAATATAAATTTGTATCAAATTGGAACTAGTAACCAATCCCAACATAGAAGTATTGAAAAAACTCATATAAGCAAAAAATCTCAAATATCCTTGATCATGAGACATATAATTGTCACTATAAATAAGAACCATGATTCCAACAGTAGTAATTAATATTGACATAATAGAAGTAAGTGGATCGATCAAGTGTCCGAACTCTAAAGAAAAATCATTATTGACGGTCCAAGACCATAGATATTGATAGATAAAATTTCCATTTATTTGCTGAATAGACAGATTGGCCGAAAACACCATAGCTATACTTAGCATCAAAATACTTGGAAAAGCCCACATACGACGAATATTTTTGGTTGCTGCGGGAATAAGCAGAAGTCCAAATCCTATTAACATTGTAACTGGAAATGGAAGAAAAGGTATTATCCATGCATATTTATATGTATGTTCCATAAAAAAAAACAAATTTTCATCTTTTTTCTTATAATTGGAATTGTTTCCGATTCACCAATTCTTATCGCTTTTGAAAGGAACAATAAAAAAATCAACAAAAAAAGATATAAAAACCTCAATTTTTTTTTTATTATTCTGACTTTTGTTAGATCTTAGATATTGGAAATATTTAAAAAGTTACACAATTGGTTGGTCAAATGATATGACCAACCAGTTAGGTAAGAGTAATTACTTAGTTATTAACTTTATTAATTAAAGAAAGTATTTATTAAAATGGGAAATGTAAGATTTTGAATCATTCTATGACTATACTACTATTCCATTTTAGCAATATGTAACCATATCATATACTATAGTCTATAGTATAGTTAAGTAAAAACAATTATACCAAAACAGTAGAATATGGATCGTAGTATGCATCAATAAATCGACTCAAAAAAAAAAAGACCTAGTTATTCTAGTGCATTTATTTGTAGTAAGTACCTAATTTTTTGCGGAACTGATTGATTGGGTTCCAATCCAATAAGAAAGTTCTTATAATACTCCTTACTTCGTATAGAACTGAAATAAAAAATAACAAAAAATGGAAGTACCTCTTCTTAGGTAACGGAATGTCTTGTTTAACATATTAACTACTGCCAGTTGTAGTTAAAGTTTGAACTTAAATTATAGACACGGCACTACGAGCTTATTTAATTACAACTAAATTACAACTAATATAATAGTCAGAAAAATTTCTTTTCCAATTTTACTTTTCTTTTTTCCATTTTTTTCCCCAGTGTATTATATATATTATATATTTATATATAAATAATATATTTGTATTGTATGTTATGAAAGAAAAAACTATTATCGACGGAATTAAGTACAGAAAATGTCTAAAAAGAACGATCTATTTTGAGCAATACATGTCTTTCACATACAACAATAAAAATGAGTAACTCTTTTTTTTGAATGGCAGTTCCAAAAAAACGTACTTCTATATCAAAAAAACGTATTCGTAGAAATATTTGGAAGAAAAAGGGAAATTTAGCTGCAATAAAAGCTTTTTCTTTAGCAAAGTCAGTTTCTACCGGAGATTCAAAAAGTTTTTTTGTGCAACAAACAACAGGTAAGAAAATCTTGGAATAATCTGCATTTTCATGGCTATAAGAACTTCCAATTTTAGAATATGAATAATTCCCATTAACTAGTGTATTGAACTCCTCAAGATTAGTTAGAACTAGTGGCTATGATATGTAGAATAAGAATTCCTCTGTACGCCGGGCCTAGTTCTAAGTATTATTATTTTTTTTTTATTCTTGTTTTTCTTTTATTAATTATTAGATTTAATATTTTTGAATTCGTGAGATGGGTTTTTTTCCTATTAATTTTCTTTTCACAATAGAAAAATAGAATGAACAAAGATTTTTCTATTGTGAAAAGAAAATTCAATTAAAATTGTGATGAAACTCTTTTTTTTTTTCATTTATCTTATCTGATTTCGCGGATTCCAAATAAATAAAATAAAGAAAAAAAAAATAGAAAAAGGGGACAATTCTTAGTTTCTATCTTGACTGAAAACAAAACTTTCAAGTTTCAAGTGTTTCGGAATAACTTAGTATATAAATAGTACGTAAAAGTTGATTGTTAAAATTGAACTTATGACGATACGAACTAAGAATTTTTGATGAAAATTCAAAGATGAATTTTAAAGAGCTCTTATTCATCAGTTCTAATGTTTCTTAAACTATATTGAATCCTAGAATCTAGATCTAGACGATTCAACATGAATTGACTATACTTATTTCAAGTAAGCCGCTATGGTGAAATCGGTAGACACGCTGCTCTTAGGAAGCAGTGCTAGAGCATCTCGGTTCGAGTCCGAGTGGCGGCATACTCTAAAAGAGATATAATGGATCCTATAATGTATTTAATTCCCGATTTCAATTCTGTAATGGGACCCCTTTTATGTATGATATTTGTGACTTTAGAACATATATTAACTCATCTCTCTTTTTCGATCATTTCAATTGTGATTACGATTCATTTAATGACCCTATTAATCCACGAAATCTGGGGGTTACGTGATTCATCAGAAAAGGGAATGATAGCTACTTTTTTCTCTATAACAGGATTATTAGTTATTCGTTGGATTTCTTCAAGACATTTTCCATTAAGTAATTTATACGAGTCATTAATCTTCCTTTCGTGGAGTTTTTCCATTATTCATATGATTTCCAAGATATGGAATCATAAAAATGATTTAAGCGCAATAACCGCCCCAAGTGCTATTTTTACCCAAGGTTTCGCCACATCGGGTCTTTTAAGTGAAATGCATCAATCGTCAATATTAGTACCTGCTCTACAATCTCAGTGGTTAATGATGCACGTAAGTATGATGTTATTGAGTTATGCAGCTCTTTTATGTGGGTCGTTATTATCAGTTGCTTTTCTAGTCATTACATTTCGAAAAAGCATCGATATTTTTTGTAAAAACAAAATTTTCTTAATTAAGTCATTTTTCTTTGGCAAGATCGAATACGGGAACGAAAAAAAAAGTATTTTAAATAAACACACTTCTCTTCTTTCATTCCGAAATTATTACAAATATCAATTAACTCAACGTTTGGATTATTGGGGTTATCGTGTCATTAGTTTAGGATTTACCTTTTTAACCATAGGTATTCTTTCTGGAGCAGTATGGGCTAACGAAGCATGGGGATCCTATTGGAATTGGGACCCCAAAGAAACTTGGGCATTTATTACTTGGACCATATTCGCGATTTATTCACATACTAGAACAAATCAAAGTTTGCAAGGTACAAATTCGGCACTTGTAGCTTCTATAGGATTTCTTATAATTTGGATATGCTATTTGGGGATCAATCTATTAGGAATAGGTCTACATAGTTATGGTTCATTCACATTAACATCTAATTGAATAAAGGAATACATAAGAACATCGTCCCATATATAACGAAAATTTGTGCGAGTTTTTGAGAACCCTTTGAATATGATTCCTTGTGATTCAAATGATTCAAAGGGTTCTCAAAAACTCGGAATACATCTTATTACAATTCTAATTCACTAAATGATTTCAAAAATATGAAAAAAAAAAAAAAATTCTAAGACTTCGCTTTCTGTCTCATTAATGAAAACTATCTATGAAAATAATTAGATAGTATAACTTGTACCTTGTCAACTGACAGCGAGAGAACGAAATCCGGATAAATACCAATCCCTATTACGGGTAAAAAGATACAGATCGAAACAAATAGTTCTCGTGGTCCAGAATCCACAAAATTGGAGTTTAGAACATTGAATAGTTTGTATCCGTAGAACATCTGACGTAACATAGATAATAAATAAATAGGAGTTAATATCATTCCAATTGCCATTACAAAGATAATTAGCATTTTGGACATTAAAAGATATTTTGGGCTAGTAATTATTCCCCAAAATACTACTAATTCCGCAACAAAACCACTCATTCCTGGCAATGCAAGAGAAGCCATCGAGAAACTACTAAACATGGTAAATATTTTTGGCATTGGGATGGATATCCCCCCCATTTCGTCGAGATAAACAAGACGTGTTCTATCACAACTCGTTCCTACCAAGAAAAAAAGTGCAGCACCAATAAATCCATGAGAGAGTATTTGTAAAATGGCTCCGTTCAGTCCCATGTCAGTTATAGAACCAATTCCTATAATTATGAAACCCATGTGAGATACGGAAGAATAGGCTATTCTCTTTTTTAAATTGCGTTGACCAAGAGAGGTTGAAGCTGCATAGATTATTTGTATTGTCCCTACTATCACCAACCAGGGAGAAAATATAGAATGGGCGTGCGGTAATAATTCCATATTGATCCGAATCAATCCATATGCTCCCATTTTTAATAAGATTCCGGCTAGAAGCATACATGTACTGTAATGCGCTTCTCCATGAGTATCTGGTAGCCATGTATGTAGGGGTATAATCGGCGATTTGACAGCATAAGCAATAAGGAAGCCCAAATAGAATATTATTTCTAATGTTACAGGATATGACTGATTAGCTAATCTTTCAAAATCCAATGTCGATTCGTTGGAACCATATAAACCCATACCTAGAACTCCTATTAAGAGAAAAATGGAACCCCCCGCAGTGTACAAAATAAACTTTGTAGCCGAGTACAAACGTTTCTTTCCTCCCCACATGGATAAAAGTAAGTAAACAGGAATTAATTCTAACTCCCACATGATGAAAAAAAGTAAAAGGTCTTGAGAAGAAAATAATCCTATTTGACCGCTGTACATTGCTAACATCAGGAAATAGAACAATCGCGAATTTCGAGTAACAGGCCAAGCTGCTAAAGTAGCTAAAGTAGTGATAAATCCTGTCAGTAAAATAGGTCCTATGGAAAGTCCATCGATTCCCAGTCTCCAGTGAAAATCAAAAATATTTATCCATTTGAAGTCCTCCCCCAGTTGAATTAATGGATCGTCCAATTGGAAATGATAACAGAACACATAGGTTGTTAGAAGGAGCTCTAAAAAGCATATAAATATAGTATACCACCTAAAGACCTTATTCCCCCTATGAGGAAGAAAAAAAATTGAAGAACCCGCGAATATCGGCAAAACTACAAGTATTGTTAACCAAGGGAAATAACTCGTGATAAAGACAAGATGCGTTTTGACCAAAAAACCCGTGCTCGAAATAATATATTTTCTCGAGTACGGGTTTTTCTCGGTAAAAAGGAATCAAATGATTCAAGTGGAGTTTTTTATATTATAACGTATCAATAAGATAGACCCATGCTGCGAGTTGTTTCATGCCATAAATAAACACGGACACTCAAAAAATCTGTTGGACAAGCGGATTCACATCTCTTACAACCTACGCAGTCCTCGGTTCTTGGCGCAGAAGCAATTTGCTTAGCTTTACATCCGTCCCAAGGTATCATTTCCAATACATCTGTGGGGCAGGCTCGTACACATTGAGTACACCCTATACATGTATCATAAATTTTTACTGAATGTGACATTGGGTCTATAAATTCCAGTTTTGAACATAAAAAATTTTCGATCTGGTAAAGTAAAATCGGTAGTAAAGTAAACAAATTATATATTTATATTGTAGACACCAGACGAATCAATGGTTTATCAAAAAAATCTTAACTTAAGAATCAATAGATTTCTAAATATGTTCGTGAGAAAGGACCAAGAAACTTTGATTTCCGTTTCAACAACCATGATCATACGAGTCACACATGTGACTTCACATTGGCCAACAGATTGTCAATATTTCAATAGTAATATTGAAATATATTACTATAAAAAATAAAAAAAAGAAAATTATATAATTTTCAATTTGTATATATATATTATGTCTTTATTTATATGATATACTAATTATTGACTAATTTTTCAACAAATTCGATTGATTGATACGAGTTGATTTTCTGTTACGATAGATCGACGAAACAATAGCTAGCCCAATAGCTGCTTCCGCGGCCGCAATGGCTATAACAAAGATTGAGAAAATGTCTCCTTTTAATTGGCGATTATCAAATATATCTGAAAATGTTACGAGATTAATATTAACCGAATTTAGTATAAGCTCAAGACACATAAGTGCTCTAACCATGTTTCGACTTGTGATCAGTCCATAGATACCGATAGAAAATAAATAGACGCTCAAAAAAAGTACATATTCGAACATCATCGACTAACTCCTCATCAACAATCTCGATTCATTTCAATATGAACAACAATTCAACCAATTTGGTTGACTAGAATCGAGCAATTACAGAAAAAAGAGGGTATTGGTAGTAAATTAAACTAAAAACTTTTCCTTTTTCATTTGATTTCGAATTTCTAATAATTTTGTTAATTCTAAGTATTTATTATTGACGAGCCGTAGTAATTGCACCTATTAAAGAAACTAAAAGAATTATAGAAATGAGTTCAAACGGAAGATAAAAATCTGTTGATAAATGAATTCCAATTTGTTGAACGTTACTTATAAGGTCCTGTTCTATAATCTGGTTTTTTCTTGTAGTCCAAATAATTCCGTACCATGACGTATCTAGGATAGTAGTAATTAGTGAAAAAAGAATACTTGTACAAACCAGTGAAGTGATCCCATCTCCTACAGTCCAAAGATAGGAATCGTTGGAATATTCTGAACCATTCATGAACATAACAGCAAATATGATTAAGACATTTATGGCTCCCACATAAATAAGGAGTTGTGCGGCAGCTACAAAATAGGAGTTCGATGGAATATAGAATAAAGATATACAAACAAGAACCAATCCCAACGAAAAGGCAGAATAAATTGGATTGGCAAATAATACTACTCCTAGGCCTCCTAATATAAGAAATGATCCCAGAAATACTACAAGTATATCGTGTATTGGTCCAGGTAAATCCATTATGTATAACAGATAAATAAGTCGAAATATTTCATGACCTTACTAAATAGTCCAGGAAAAATAAGGGTGTTACCCTTATTTTTTTCTTTATATGATAGGTTCCTAATTGAATTAAATCTTAATATGGATTAATGTAGATATAGATAAAGTTATTAAAGTTATTGGCCAATCCTACTTTTTTTATCTGAAAGAAAAAAGAAAAGATTGGAATTTTCTATTTCGAAATCATCACGAAAACATATTCTTGGTTTAAATCAAAGAGTAATTCTCAACAATCAATAGTTATTATTTATAGTTATTATTTGTAGTTTCTGAACAATCAAAATAAAAGAGGCTTGGATCCTTTATATAAAAAAAAATCTTAGTAATCGGTAATCGTTCTTGAATCAAGGAGTTTATCTTTGTCTATTTTGATTTGGGTCGAATTCATAACTGTTTGAATTGTGTAATCTCCAATTACTGACATTGGTAACCGACCCAATGCAATTTGATTATAATTCAATTCGTGGCGATCATAAGTAGAAAGTTCATACTCTTCAGTCATCGATAAACAGTTTGTTGGACAATACTCGACGCAGTTACCACAAAATATACAAACCCCAAAATCAATACTATAATTAAGCAATTGTTTTTTTTTAATATCTTTTTCAAATCTCCAATCAACAACGGGTAGATCTATGGGACATACACGAACACATACTTCACAAGCAATACATTTATCAAATTCAAAGTGTATTCGACCGCGGAAACGCTCTGATGTGATCAATTTTTCATAAGGATATTGAATAGTTACAGGTAAACGATTTGTATGGGATAAGGTAATTATGAAACTTTGACCAATGTACCTTGCAGCTCGTATTGTTTGTTGACCATAATTTATGAACCCGGTCACCATAGGGAACATATTGTGGATCTCCGTGAATAAATTGATGTTTCTTTCTCTTGTTTAAGATTGGTTATGAATCTAGAATATCGTTATTTTCTTCTTTGATTTATATTATTTATAGTGAAACAAGTTGGGAAGAAGTTGTCAATAATAGATTACCCAGGGAAATAGGTAACAGAAATTTCCATCCAAGATTTAATAGCTGATCCATTCTCATCCTCGGTAAAGTCCATCTTGCTGTGATAGGAATGAACAGAAACAAATAAGCTTTAGCTAATGTAATAAATATACCAATTGTCATTCCAAAGACTCCGGCCATTTTATTTATTCCGAAAAGTGCAGGAATAGATATGTACGGAATAGAGAAATTCCACCCACCTAAGTAAAGAACTGTTATAAATAATGAAGAAACTAATAAATTTAGGTAAGAAGCAAGGTAAAATAAAGCGTATTTGATACCTGAATATTCTGTTTGATAACCTGCTACTAATTCCTCCTCTGCTTCTGGTAAATCAAAGGGTAATCTCTCACATTCTGCTAGAGAAGAAATTAGAAAAACTACAAACCCTATAGGCTGACGCCACAGATTCCACCCCCAAAAACCATATTTTGACTGCGCCTCAACTATATCAACTGTACTTAAACTGTTAGATAATCATAGTCGATAATAACATCACTGTTCATATCGCTATTTCAAAACCGTACATGAGACCTCCGCTTCATACGGCTCCTCTACGGCCACAAATAAATGTAAGGACTTGTTTGGTAGTATCGTCATCTTTATTTATATAGTAAATATACACCGGGAGTCCAAAATTAGACCAATGAAATTCCGTTTGCTAGAATAAAAAGGTGCTTCTGAATTGATCTTATCCGTTAGAATTTCAATTTATCTTTGTTCGGTAATAACTTAATCCTTCAATAAAATACTCGTTATATCAATAAATATGTTCTATCAATAACTATAAAGAATTAGAACGAATTGGGCATTAATTCCAAATTTTATTTATGATAAGAATTCTATATGTATAGATTATAGATATGGATGGGGAAAAGAAAGAAAAAATAAAGATCTTTTTTATTTCTTATTTATTCATTTTCTTTTTTTGCATCCCATTTCTTTTGTTCCTGTTCTTCTTTCTCAGAGGAAGGGGTACTCTGAAAAAAAAAAAAGAAATATAAATAAAGGATTAATTCGTTTTTGATAGTCATTTCTTTAATCAGTGAATAAGAGCATACTCTAGATCGGAATCATGGGGAAGTACTGCTTGGTCATTTCTACCAACTTAAAGTCCTCATTATGATTCGTTTTATCCAAAGTTTTATGCAAAAATACCTTTTTTTGCTACCTTACATTATCTCCATTACTAATCTTTTGTGTACCTTAGTGTTCCTAACTGTCCACTGATTTTTGATTGATCCCCGGTATGGTAATACATATAAGACAGTAGTAGAAACCCCATACGGTCGATCTTTTGTACCCGCTTCAAGATATGATAATTAGTCAAAGAATCTTAATCTTGGGGTAAACAGTTTACACTGCTTGTGTTTATTATTCTTGTACATAGGGAATGAGATTTTACCTTCTTACTGCAAATTTATAAGCAGTTTTATTTTACTCATATAACTATCTAGTTTAACTCATCGACCCTAATGATGAATAAAAAATGAAAATATCCATTCAATATATTCAACCTCTTTACTTTATTTCTAGCGAGGAGGGAAAATAATCATGTTTCAACGAATCACACGTAGAGATATTGATAACACACATAGAGTTAATGGTATTTCATAGCTAATAGATTGAGCAGCAGCCCGTAGACCACCTGAAAAGGAATATTTATTGTTCGATCCATATCCTGACATAAGAAGTCCAATAGGAGCAATACTTGAAATGGAGATCCATAAAAAAACACCTATACTGAGATCGGCTAAAACAAGGCGAGACTCAAAAGGGATTACTAAATAACTTAGTAGAACTGATATGACCGCTATAGACGGTCCCACGCTAAACAAACGAATATCTCCTCTAGATGGGAGGAGGTCCTCTTTAAAAAGTAATTTGGTCCCATCTGCTAGAGCTTGAAGAATTCCTAACGGGCCGGCATATTCAGGCCCAATACGTTGTTGTATTGCTGCAGATATTTCTCTTTCTAACCACACAATTACTAGTACCCCTATAGTGATTCCCAATATAAGGGTGAAAATAGGAACAAAGATCCATATGAGCCCATAGACTTCTTTTAAGGATTCCGATCTAGAAAAAGAATTGATAGCTTGTACTTCTGTCGTATCAATTATCATTTCAACGATCAACTTCTCCCATAATGATATCTATACTACCTAGTATCGTCATGATATCGGCCAATTTCATTCTTTTAACTAGTTGAGGGAGAATTTGCAAATTGATGAAACCCGGTGGACGAATTTTCCACCTCCAGGGGAAAACACTACTGTCTCCTATCAAAAAAATTCCTAATTCTCCTTTTGGGGCTTCTACTCTCACATAAAGTTCTTGTTTCGACAATTCAAAATTGGGTGAAAGTTTTTTAGTAATAAATCTATATTCAAAATTAGTCCATTCGGCATTTTTTGCTCTATCAAAGCGTCGGACTTCTAAATTTTCATAGGGCCCCCCAGGAATTCCTTCTAGAGCTTGTTGAATAATTTTTATAGATTCTTTCATTTCACCGATTCGTACTAAATAACGAGCTAGTGAATCTCCTTCTTTTTGCCATTGGACTTCCCAATCAAATTTATTGTAACACTCATAACGATCAACTTTACGAAGATCCCATTGGATTCCAGAAGCTCGTAACATCGGTCCTGATAAACCCCAATTTATTGCTTCCTCTCCGCCAATAATGCCCACTCCCTCAACCCGTTCCAAAAAAATGGGATTCCGCGTAATAAGCTTTTGATATTCAACAATTCCTGTTAAAAAATAATCGCAGAAATCTAAACATTTATCTATCCATCCATAAGGTAGATCAGCAGCGACTCCCCCAATACGGAAATAATTATGCATCATTCGCATACCCGTAGCAGCTTCAAATAGATCATATAACAATTCCCTTTCTCTGAAAATATAGAAAAAGGGGGTTTGTGCACCGATATCCGCCATAAAAGGTCCAAGCCATAACAAATGAGAAGCTATACGACTCAATTCCAGCATAATTACTCTAATGTAACTGGCTCTTTTAGGTACTTGAACACTTTCCAATCGTTCTGGTGCATTTACTGTTATTGCCTCTGTGAACATAGTGGCTAAATAATCCCACCGTGTTACATAAGGCAAATATTGTATAATTGTTCGATTTTCCGCTATTTTTTCCATCCCTCTGTGTAAATAACCCAATATGGGTTCACAGTCAATAACATCTTCACCATCGAGAGTAACGATTAGTCGAAGAACACCATGCATTGATGGGTGGTGAGGGCCCATGTTAACTATCATGAGATCTTTTCTTGTAGCCGGTAAAGTCATATCTTTTCTTCCTTACTTCATTATTCCATGAATTTCTCAAAATGAGATTCATCAAAATGAAAAATATAATAACTACTATTAACTAATAACTAAAGAAAAAAATTCAAACCAATCTTAAAATTAACGGGTTTTTGATTCCCGAATACCCAACTGACTAATTAATTTCTTATAACGTACTCTATTTTTCTTTGACAAATAATCCAGCAGACGTTGACGTTTTCCCAGAATTTTTCGTAGACCCCTTTGCGATAAAAAATCTCTTTTATGTAATTCCAAATGTAAAGTAAGTCCCCGTATCTTATCGGTGAAACTGAATACTTGAAATTCAACAGATCCGCAGTTTTTTTCTTTTTCTTGTCGAATAGCCGAGATGAATGAATTTTTGACCATAAAAAACAATTTTTTTCTTTTCCGTGGATTTTACTGATCAGGAAAAATAATAATTATTATTATACTAGTTATTTGAATCTAGTACACAAAAATTTAGATTTCTTCATATACACTACTTTAATTCATTCTTATTTGATTTAAATCAAATTTATTTTATTCTATCCAAATCAAATTGCAAATTTGATTTGGATAGAATAGAAGGGGATGATACATTTATGCATTCACAAACACGAAAGAGAATTATTTTTTTACCTAACTAAAAAAAATATTCTGTCAATTTATTCCTAGATCCAATTGATACGTAATTTAATCGGTATCGTGTACCAGAATGTAATATAGCGTATGTGTATATATTTCGGTTTTATCTACTGAATATGTCATGCGATAGATATATAGGAAATATTTCCTATTAACTAATTTTGAATCGCGGATACATATATATTCTTGACATACTGAAATGACTGCCGTTATTGGTATCAAACCAATAACGATTCATACAAGCTAAATCTTCTAATCGATAATTGGGCCAAAGAAACAATTTGAATTTAATGAATTTATCTGTTTCCGTACTAAGATGCTTTTCCTCGTTCAAAAATTGTCCACTGTTTTTTATGTTGTTTTGATTGCAAAATATTGTATTTCTATCCACAACATTCCAATTCTGGTTCCGGTAATTGAAACAAATTAGAATTCTCAATTCTCTACGACGTCTGGGAGATAGAATATTTTCAGGAACAAGGAAATCATAATAATTTTTGTTTCTATTCACAAGCATATTGCTGTTTTGTGCAACGGATCCATCAAGATTCTTTTTATCAACATATCTATTTTTTATTATGCATTTTCCATTAGTTTGGTGCTTATTCTTATCAACCAATGAAATACTTATGGTTTGGTATATAATATATTTTCCATCCCTTTTCATAGATAGACGAATTGGCTCGATAATAAATATTCCCCTTTTTATCAATTCTGTAAGAGTTAGGTCTTTCTGAATCAACATTGCATCCAGATGCATCTCTCCTCTTTGAATTGAGGATATAGCAATTCCCCTTGGATCTATCAGTCTAAGTAGAAGACAATATACCTGGATATTACTGATCATTCTTTGATTCAAGGGATCATCCCATCTTAATTGAAAAAGAAAATACTTTTTCAAGAAGAAATCCAGTTCCGCTTCTTTCTTGCTCTTGTATTGTTTTTTCTTTCTACCCCTTTTAATGTTTGTTCCTGTGTAATCTTCTTCAACATCTTTCTTTTTGTTTTGTTTTCGTAGATCTGATACAAGATCCCCTTGGCCTTGTTGTTCATTTTTTTTTTTATTTACGTCGATCTTTTCACTTTGACTAATATTTTCATTTCTATTAAAATGAAAAATAAGTAATTTGATTGGTATGATCCACGGTTTAATCTTATACGCATCAAAAAGTCGCACAAATTCTGGGAAAAACCAGAGCTCTAGATTTGATATGGTACGATATAACCTTTCTTGATTCATTCCCATCCAATCAAAAAAGTGTTTTTTTTTAGAATTTTGAGTTTCCGTTTTAGCATTTTTATGAATCTTGGTATCGATATACGTATTGGTTGAGGTTTCAATATCGAGATTATTTCTAAGACAAAAATGGAGAATTCTATAATCAAAAAATTTTCTATCCAGATTTTTGTTCGTATCAATAATAGATCCTTTTTCTAGATAATCACTAATAGCTATACTTATCAATCCATAAAATGATTCGGATTCCAGTGTATTAAAATTATATGTCATTTTTTTGTCCTTTACTTGTAACGTTGATCCATAAATATATGAGTCCTTACTATCCCCATAATTTATATATTTATATGAAAAAAGATAATATCCATAATGTTTTTTCCATTTTTCTTTTTGACTCATCAACGAATCCACTGCATAGTAATTTTGTTTCATGTAATGAATTAATTGGTCTTTTTTATATAAATCCAATTTTATTGAGTCTTTCTTTTGAATCGTACGACATTGATTGACTCTATTTTGCCATTTTTTCGATATTAAGTGGGCCCACTTGGTCTGAGATAAATTGTATTGATAATGACCCCGTAACCAAATTTTCCATTTATTCATCCCATACTTATGAATTTTCTTATGTCTTGGTTTGGAATTAAATATTCCTTGTGTCGTACAATAATTCTTGATTATATCCCTAAGAAAAGGATGGGTGCCGTGATATTGAAGTACAGATCTCAAATGATAATTGTTAAGTAATTGATTTTGTGATAATTTGTAAAATACATATGCTTGAGACAAAGAAGATAAGTCACAATAAATATTAGAATTTTTATTACTAATATTAGTATTAGAAAACGACTTTTTTATAGTTGAAATAAAGTTCATTGTATTTTGATTTGGTTTCTCAACCCCTTCTTGGTTTGTTTCGTCGTTGTAAATGGATTTATTGATAATTTTTTTTGTTGATTCAAAGAAAAGTTGTGCATTGGTCCTTGGAATCTTAATAATACATAGTAATATATCCATGTATGTTTTTTCAATGAAGGATTTCATAAAATAATGCGATTTACGTATTAATCGGATATTTTTTCTTTTGGATATTTGCCAAATATCCTTTTGTGATTCCGATCTTTTATTTTTATCATCACAAGTTAGAACTAGTTTTTTCTTGTCTTTTGTGATTCCTTTTATTTGAGCCTTAATTGTGATTATGTTATTAGCAAGATCTTTCATTTTTGTTTCTATGAGTGAAGAATTTTCATTTACACAATTCATGGATCGAATTTGAATGGTCGATTCTTGGATAATATTATTATTTATATTGGAGTCTTTTCTGTTTTCATTTGTTTCATATACTTTTACCTTCCTCAATTTCAATAAGAAAATGGGGTTTACTTTTTCAAGTTCTTTCATTATTAGGTTTCTAACTAGAACTATTTTGGTGACCCATCTTGTTTTTTCTTTTGAAATCTTTAAAAACAATTTGATTCTTTCTTTGAAAGTCCTTATAACTTGAAAAAAATGCTTTTTCACTTTTATCATTTTTTTTTCGAGTTCTTGAAAAATGGGTTCAAAAAAAGAAGGTTGTTTTCGGGGAGACCCCAAAGGCAGTTCTGCTTCCCTTCCCCAGACTGTTAAAAAACAAAAATTGTCTTTTTTCTCTTTTTTACTCATTTTCTGATCTCTATGATGAGATCGTATTTTAGATCTTCGCCAAGGTTTCAGACAGAAAGGAAATAGAATCTTTATCTGAATACCATCTGTTAACCAGTTTTGAGGAAATTCTGTTTCTGATAATTGAACACCATTATAGGTACATTTAACATGCATTTCTCTATTCCATTCCTTCAAATCCTCGTACCACTCGGGGAATTGCAATAATAACATACGACCAATATTTTTAGCTATTATCAATAAGGGTAATATAACGTATTTTCTAAGAAAAGATTGGGTTACTAACATTAAACCTCTTATTGCTTGAGTAAATAAAAAGGTATCCCAAGCTTCTGATATTGCTATTCGTTCATTTTCCTCTTCTTTCTCTTCATTTGTTTTCTCTTTTGTTTCTTCCTCCTCAAAATAAGAAATTTGCAATTCTGGGTTTCCCCCTACCCAATTCCTAAAAATGAGATGAATCATTTCAGAGATATCAAAAAATGAAAAACAAAATGTTTTGTCTATTCGATCCAAAAAAACTGGAGAATGCACGTTTGCTTGAAATATTTCCCAAGTAATTGTTTTACGTCTTTGAGCACGCATGGATCCTTTGATTATACCTCGTCGAAAATCTGATTGTTGTGAGTAACGTATCAAAGCCACTTCCTCTTCTTCATCACTAGTGCTAGTATAATTATTATTACCACTGGAATTAGTACTCTGATCATCAGTATAAATTACCACACGCTTGCCTTTTCTTGAACGAATTTCAGAATCCTCCGTTGATTCCTCGTCATTTTCTTCTTCCTCTTCTTCCGGATCGTCTGTCAATTTGTATGACCATCGAGAAACCCTTTTACTGATTTCTTCCATTCCAATAGATTTCTTTCTAATTGTTGTTAGATCGTTTGGATCAGTTGTAATTACATCAAATAAAAATTGAAAAGGTTTTGCTTGACTTTCTAAATCAATTCTTCGTGTGTGTTCAAAAGATAATTCATCGATTGAGTTTAAGAAATTCCCAATCGAACTCGAATTCAATAAAAATTCCTTGCTAACGTCGAACGTGTTCTTTTGATGTTCAAATTCTCGAGAATCATTATGAAATAGACCATGAATCTTATTTATCCAAAGCATTTCTACGGAATCTGCTGTCGAAGTTCTTAAATCATTCATGATTGCACGTAAATTGAATTTTTTTATTGTTCCTCGATAGGGTCCGTTCAAAAAGGGATCGTACATTTTTGGCAAGTATTCTTGTTCATTCTCATCATCGCACAATCTGGTCCTTTTTTCTAGCATATCTAAACCAAGAGATCCCTTCTCTTTTTCTAGAATTTTTATTCGACTTATCAATTCATTATTCAAGTTGTATTTTTTTTGTTCGTTAGTATAAACCCAATAATTATACAGGTCCTCGGGAGATAGTTTTTCTGTCGTGTACAAAGAAATTTTCCGTTCTACCATTTCTGAAAAAGTCGATAAACTGGGTGGATATGTAAAAGATATTATTTGTTTTCCATTACTTGGGCATATATAAAAAAAATATTGTGACATTTCATTTCGTACAGCATTTTCAAAACGATCATTTTTTATATATCTCAATGGGCGATTCCATCGTTTATAATCGAAAAGAAAAGTTACAATAGGCTTTTCAAACCAGAAATACGTTTTTGCATTTTTCTCTTCTTTAAGTTTTCCCAATTCCCAATTATCTTGGTGGGTATCAAGATAAGAAT